ATTGTATCAATTTTGATTTTCTTATATCATTAAGGAAACGCAATTTGAGATTCAAATTTACGAATCATTCATGAATTATATAATAGTTAACGGTTCCAGTTTGTGCTGAATTTTTTCTTTTATGACTGAAAAATCAAAATTTTGTTTTTCACTAAAAAAGTAAGGGAAATTTTTAGAGATTGTATGGTTTTAAGATACTATACAATCAATCGAAGGGATGGATCCAACTCAAACAAAAAAGAAAGATTTCTTTTAGAAAAGGAATTAAGGAAAACGGGATTAAGATTCAAAATACAAGTACAATAAATAAGAAGACAAAAGGATAATTTTTTGATAGATTTTGATTTGGTATCGTTTTGGCGGCATGGCCGAGCGGTAAGGCGGGGGACTGCAAATCCTTTTTCCCCAGTTCAAATCCGGGTGTCGCCTAATCACCAAAAGAATTGACATACCTTCTTCTGTTTTGCTGATAGAATTTTGGAAATTTTTCCGGCGGAAGCAAACGGAGGAAACTGATAAATCGTGATAGTCCTTCCATTACTAACGGAGTGTCTACGGGCCGGGTTTTGAATTAGATTGGATAGCAGGACGGAAATCAAATTCCGTTTTTAGTTGCGGAAAGGCCAGAAGATACTTTGTATACATATTCATCAAAGTCTTTGAGTACTCCGGCATTCAATCAATATTAATTCGATTGAATGAGTAATTGGCTTTTACTTAATATACCTTTTATACCTTATATACTATACCTTTTTTCTTTTTTCGTTAACCCCTAGTCAAGAACAGAACATAATAGGGCGTCCTCCGATTGTTTCATAGAGACAATAAGGGACGGTAAGGATTAGATCAAAACAAAATGGGAAAGAAATAGGGTATGGGTTGGGTAGTGATCTACCTTTCTTCTATTTTTTTAGACTTTTTCCTTAACTTAATGAAGGACAACAAAAGAAAGAATAGATTTTTAGTATTTCTACATAATTTTTAGTATTTCTACATATTAGTAGCATTTCTTTGATACTTCCAAGGGGGTCTCCGCATATTTTGCTTGTGCTTAATCTTTTCTGATTATACTAGAAATCTTATAAGACCCCTTATAAGTTAGAGTTGGATTTATTGGATTGTTTCATCAACGACGTTAGGTCAGAATTTTTGACTCTGCGCCAGTGATTCCACTATTATTTATTAGTGAACAATAATTCAAGAATTCCTTCATAGATAGGGGACATAATTCACATGGATATAGTAAATCTCGCTTGGGCTGCTTTAATGGTAGTCTTTACATTTTCCCTTTCACTCGTAGTATGGGGAAGAAGTGGACTCTAGAAGTACTACTAATTGTAATTGAGTTTAGGAATTAAACTGTATCCATTTTTTTTATAAATCGTTCAGTTCTGAAAAGCTTTTTTTAGTTGAAATTTCATTATTTCAACACTATTTCAATTTAAAATTCAATTTTTAAATTGAAATAGAAATAAAAAAATATCTGCATTTCAAAATTCTCTTGGGTTTTCGTGTAGTAATATAGTTTATGAATAATATATATGAAGAATACTCTTTCAATCAAACAAACATTTCAATTATTTCCGTGTTTGTATTTCGAAAGTAAAAAGAATACAAAGTAAAAGAAATACAAATGGTAGTAAATTTCTTCCAACTGAATTCTTGATCAATTTTCTATTTCGATGAACCGACTCTTACTAAAATTAGATATGGACCGTGAGGAAGAGTTGCACTTTTTTTATTTTACTTTTTTGTTTCCCTTTATTCAAAGAGAAAATAGTTCTGTTATTACATTACGTAGATACACATTTTCTATCGGAAACAACACAGACATAGTAGTTCTCTAACGAGATACTACACAGACTAAAATATTGTATTGTCTTGGGCGAGTCACATATTGCGCACTTCCCGTTTGTTTTAATATTTTGGAAATTTTATTTATGTTGTACTTGTTTTATTGAACTCACTGTTCAAACGTTAAAAGAGGTTTACTAATCCTTTCCCCCCCCTTTTTTGAAATCCGAAGAAGTTTCCATAGATCATATGTCAACTGATCGATCAATGACTTCTTCGTCGGAATGCTAATAAAAAGATTACTTTATTTTCTTTTATTATACCCATCGAAGAGGCCCTTGATTCTTTTGATCGGGATTCATATTGAAAATAATCAGCAATCCAGGAATTAGAATCGTACGAGTCGGTTTTCAATTATTTCAAATTGATTGAAATCAACACAAATTAAATACAAGACAGATGGATAAAGTGGATAAAGCAAAGAAATAGAATTGGGGGGGCACTATATACATTATATATAATATGTAATTGATATCGATATATACCAATATATAGGAATATGACGATACTATTGTTATTGTAGATTGATCTCTATTAAATTAACCCGGATTACAATACACCTTATATACACTACAATAAATATCCACTACAATAACAATAGTAGATAGTATGGTAGAAAGATTCAGATATTTCTTTCTACCATACTATCGTATTTCATAGAATACGGCTAATTCTAGTCTGCCCATTTCATTTAAGACGCGAAATTTGAATCCCTTTCTTCTCTTCAATTATTGATAAGAACTAAAAAGTCAAGTTTAATTCAAATTAATCACCTTGGCTGACTGTTTTTACGTATATTATAAGTAAAAAAGCGGTAGGAACTAGAATAAACAGTGCAGTAGCAATAAATGCGAGAATATTTACTTCCATAATCTCATTGTTTCATTTTTCTTTAATTCGCAATAACTCGGGAGTTAATCCCATAGAGATAATAAATCTTTCGCTTGTAAATTCAATGGGATGAATTACATCTTGATGATATCGAATCGGATCAATATCATGAATAACAATATCTGCACTATCAAATCAACTCATCGTCAAGAATTGAATAGTATAACATAGGAAGATCTTTTATCCATACCGAACTCCAAATTTTATTCCTGATCCAACCAATAATAATAATTCCTTTTTTTTATTTAGCATTCTTTTTCATTCTTTCTTTTCTATCACCTACCGCCCTCTTTGTACAACCATCTGATGAAGTACCATTGAACCGCCCTTACACTTACCATTGATTCTAAACAACCCCCAACAAACAATAGAAGCTAAATAAAAAAAAAAGGAAGAAGTTCGAAACTTATTTTTTTATTGATCTAATCTAATCTTCTTGGAAAACAAAAGAAGGATGATAAAGACGAGTACAAGTTTCGGTATAAAAAAATCTAATATTCCATCAAATTAACTATTTTATTTATTTTTAGCTAAAAATAAATAAAGTTTGTTCTTTCAAGGAAACCCCTTAATAAAAAAATTGCACCCCCCCCCCTAATAAAAAAGCGATCCCTGAAAGTATTCTATTACAATAACTATGTTAAAGTTATTTTATATCGTGCAAATTCCATTTATATATGTACTTCCGGGAAACATACAGTACTCTACTCTATTCGACAGATCAGGAGTAATCGAAAAAGCCATACCCGGTACAGTATGGTATCTCTTGGAATCCTGAATCTGATGCTACCAATAATTGTCCTAATCCACATATGTCTATCTCCCATCAATCGAATTCAGTACTAGTCAAAGAAATGAAAATTCCCCCATTGCTGATAAACGTGAAATAAAAAAGAAAAAAAAAAAAAAAAGAAAGAAGAGGGATTGCCGTTGGGAATGAAATTCTACTTACTTTCTTTCACAAAAAATCTTTCACAAAAAATAGAGAGCGGAATTGATATATTTTTTTATTGGATCCGTCGGGACTGACGGGGCTCGAACCCGCAGCTTCCGCCTTGACAGGGCGGTGCTCTGACCAATTGAACTACAATCCCAAGTAAATACCATAATAAAATAAAGTATTATGTATACATATTTTTATGATTTTATTCTAACCCTTTCAATTTAGAATTTAGATTCAAATTGGCGTGTTGTAACAGAGCCATGAGTGATATATTGATACCCATATGGGTATGCGCTTTAATGAGAACGACCTGGATTACTAGTAATCCTTTCGTTATTGCCAAATAAATGGGATAATTACTCTTTCAATGAAAAAGGGTTTTTTCTTTACCCCTTTCCTTAGATTTTATTTTATACTTACAGATCCTAATTTGTTGGAAAAATAGAGTAAATAAATAGTGCTATAGATATATATATCAGAGAAGAAAAATTCTCTTCCGTATTGGGGGATCGGATCGGGCATTTCTGGAGAGCACAAAATGGGTTATATGATACCATTTCGTGGTAGATCGGCGAATTTTTGGGCCGAGCTGGATTTGAACCAGCGTAGACATATTGCCAACGAATTTACAGTCCGTCCCCATTAACCGCTCGGGCATCGACCCAGGAAGAATAAATTCCAGGCTTATTGATAATCCATGATCAACTTCCTTTCGTAGTACCCTACCCCCAGGGGAAGTCGAATCCCCGCTGCCTCCTTGAAAGAGAGATGTCCTGAACCACTAGACGATGGGGGCATACCATACTTGCAGGATCGCCATCATACTATGCTCATAGTATGAACAGTTTTTTTAAATTGTCAATAGAATGGAATGGTATGACTCGATACGGAGGATCTTTCCATCTTTCACGATTCTATAGCATTTTTTTCCGCCAATAATTTAGTTCATAATTTAGTTCCGAGACTGCGCCAAATTTCTTTATCAATCATTCAATGAAATATGTTGGATCTCTGTTAAATTAGTGGGTACATGTATGAATCAAATGAATTTCGTTATGATGTCAATTAGGATCGGAAACAATTCATTGTATTGCTATTTATCAAATCCAATATCAATAAACCGTTTTATTTTACCTATATTCACTAGTATATCCTCCCCTAGAATTTTATTTACCGGACAAGTCAAATTTTTCATTTCTGAACGAACTGTTATACGTATAAGATATAGTCTTATATGTACATATATTATAATAAGTATATATACTAAACTCATAGTGGCTGGTAACTTTATTCAGGAATTGAATCAAACAAG